AGGATTGATAGAGAGTCAAACTCTTATCCTAAGTCCTAGAATTAGACCAATGGAATTCTGTCTGCTAGATTTATAATAAAAAAGTGCTTCTGAATTGATCTCATCTTTTAAAAATTTTCATTTTTTCTTTTTTGATTAATAACTTTATCCTTGAATAAAAAAATACTTTTTATAGGAATATCTCATAGATATTTCAATCTACCATTTTAGCATTTTCGATTACGAAAAAGAATTAGATATTGCATTACATAACAAGAATTGTATTTCTATAAATCAAATAGTTATGAATAAAAAAGAGATCTCTTTTTGCAATTCTATTATTTCAATTTGATTTCGTTCCTATTCTCCTTTCTCAGAAAAAAGGGGCATTACCCAATTATCAAAAGTAAAAGATTTCTTCGTTCTTGATAGTTATTTACTTAATCGGTGGATAGGACCATACTCTGGATCGAATCCCGGGGAGTACTTCTTAATCATTTCTACCAACTTAAAGCCCCAATTTGAATTACTTTATCTATAAAAAAATATCTTGTTGAATAATTTACAGAATCTCCATTACTAATCCTTTGTGTATCTTGGTCTTCCTAACCATCCACTCATTTTTTTTTAATCTCTGATTAGGCTAATACATCTATGGTAATAGATAGCAAAACCCCGTACGGTTGATCTTTTGAACCCGCTTCAAGCCATGATGACTAATCAACCAATCTTGGGGTAAACAGTCTTGGCTGCTATGTTTACTTTGACTTAATTCTTGTACATAGGAAATGAGATTGAATGCCTTAACAGCAAATTGTTAAGCCGTTTTATTTCACTCATATAACTATCTGGTTTAATTTATTAACCCCAATGATGAATAAAAAAATGGATATTCAACTCATTTTTCTTTCTTTCTAGAAAGAAAAGAAATAGGGGAAATTTTATGTCTCACCGAATCACACGTAGAGATATTGATAATACACACAGAGTTAATGGTATTTCATAACTAATTGATTGAGCAGCAGCCCTTAATCCACCCAAAAAGGAATATTTATTATTTGATCCATATCCTGACATAAGAAGTCCAATGGGAGCAAGACTTGAAACGGCGATCCATAAAAAAACACCAATACTAAGATCGGCTAGAATAAAGTGATAGCTAAAAGGAATTACTGAATAACTTAGTAAAATGGATATGACTGCTATGGATGGTCCGATACTGAATAAACGAATATCTCCTCTAGATGGAAGAAGATTCTCTTTGAAAAGTAGTTTTGTACCATCTGCTAGAGCTTGAAGAATTCCCAAAGGCCCGGCGTATTCGGGTCCAATACGTTGTTGTATCCCCGCAGATATTTCTCTTTCTAACCAAACAATTACTAGTACACCTAGTGTGATCCCTACTACAAGAGTGAAGATAGGGACAAGCATCCATACGACCCCATAGACTTCTTTTAAGGATTCCAATCTGGAAAAAGAATTGATAGCTTGTATTTCTGTTGTATCAATTATCATTTCAACGATCAACTTCTCCCATAATGATATCTATGCTACCTAGTATCGTCATAATATCAGCCAATTTCATTCTTTTAACTAACTGTGGAAGAATTTGCAAATTGATAAAACCAGGTGGTCGAATTTTCCATCTCCAAGGAAAAACGCTCTGATCTCCTATTAGAAAAATTCCCAATTCTCCTTTTGGTGCTTCAACTCTTACATAAAGTTCTTGCTTGGACAATTCAAAAGTTGGGGAAGGTTTTTTACTAATAAATCGATATTCAAAATCATTCCATCCAGGGTCTTTTATTCTATTAAAGCGTCGGATTTCTAAATTCTCATAAGGCCCCCCTGGAATTCCTTCCAGAGCCTGTTGGATAATTTTGATGGATTCTGTCATTTCACTGATTCGTACTAAATACCGAGCTAACGAATCCCCCTCTTTTTGCCATTGAATATCCCAATCAAATTCGTCGTAACACTCATAACCATCAACTTTACGAAGATCCCATTGGATTCCGGAAGCTCGTAGCATTGGCCCTGATAAACCCCAATTTAGTGCTTCTTCTGCTCCAATAATACCTACGCCTTCAACTCGTTCTAAAAAAATAGGATTCCGTGTAATAAGCTTTTGATATTCAGCAACTCCAGTTAAAAAATAATCGCAAAAATCCAAACATTTCTCTATCCAGCCGTGGGGTAGATCAGCAGCGACTCCTCCGATACGAAAATAATTATGCATCATGCGCATACCGGTAGCAGCTTCGAATAGGTCATATATCAATTCTCGTTCTCGAAAAATATAGAAGAAAGGGGTCTGTGCCCCAATATCTGCCATAAAGGGTCCAAGCCATAACAAATGGGAAGCGATACGACTCAACTCCAGCATAATAGCTCTGATATAGCTAGCCCTTTTAGGCACTTGAATATTGCCTAGCTGTTCGGGACCATTTACGGTTATTGCTTCTGTGAACATAGTAGCTAAATAATCCCAACGTGTTACATAAGGCAAATATTGTATAATTGTTCGATTTTCCGCAATTTTCTCCATCCCTCTATGTAAATAACCCAATATTGGTTCACAGTCAATAACATCTTCACCATCGAGAGTAACGATTAGTCGAAGAACACCATGCATTGATGGGTGGTGAGGGCCCATATTGACTATCATGAGGTCTTTTCTTGTAGTTGGTGCAATCATAAGTTTTTCCGGAGTCATTCTTCCATGCATTGCTGAAAGTAAAAAGAAGTTTATCAAAATTTAAACGACTAAGCTCAAATGGTATCACGCTTCAAATTAACGAGTTTTTATCTCTCGAATATTTAACTCGCCAATTAATTCTTTATAGCGCCCTCTATTTCTTTTTGACAAATAGGCTAGCAGCCGTTGACGTTTTCCCAAAATTTTTCGCAAACCTCTCTGAGATGAAGAGTCCTTTTTGTGCAATTCCAAATGTGAAGTAAGTCTCCTTATCTTAGTGGTGAAACTGAATACTTGAAATTCAACTGACCCTCTGTTTTCTTCGTTTTCTTTTTGAGAAATAACTGAAATGACTGAATTTTTTACCATAAAAAAATCCCCTTTTTTCCTTTTTACAGATATGGATTTTAACGATCAGTAATAATAATGCAATTAATTTGAATGTGGTATATACAATAATCTAATTCGAATTTCTTTATGAACTCCGTATTTTTTGAATTCAAATCAATCCATTTGCAAATTGGATTTAGATAGGAATAAAAAAGGATTGGTCCATTTTCGCATCGAAGGGTTTAGATCTAAAATGAAGAAGGTTTTGTTGATTCATTTCAAGGTCTAATTGAGACATTGTTCATTTTAGATTGGATACTAGAATAAAATGCGAAACAAGACATGGACATGTGATCCATGTATTGTATTTGTTTGCTTTGATATACTCTTTCATATACCCCATATTATATATAGGGTATAGGATATATAGAAAAAGTGTATTATCCCCAAATTTTCAATCGTGGATACATCTGTATCCTTAACATACTGAAACGACTCCCGTTATTCGTATCAAACCAATAACGATTCATACAAGCTAAATCTTCTAATCGATAATTAGGCCAAAGAAAAAGTTTTAATTTCATTAATTCATTTTTCTCTCTATCAAGATGGTTATTGTGATGTGAAACTTTACTGCTATTTTTTATGTTCTTTCCGTTTGGATTTCTATCTATATCATTATCATTTCTATTCTTTGAATTGAACGAAAATAGAATTCTCAATTTTCTACGGCGTCTAAACGATAAAATATTTTCAGGAACAAGAAAATCCAAATGATTTTTGTCGATATTTTCAGTTATTCTTTGACGTGGTGAAATAACTTCATCCAAATTATTCTTAGAAACATATCTTTTCTCTTGGTATTTTTGATTGGTTTGGTGCTTACTCTTATGAACCAACGAAATACCTATGATTTGATACATAATAAATTGTCGATCTTTTTTTCCAGACAGACGGATGGGTTCTATAATCAATATTCCCTTTTTCAGCAATTCCGGAAGAGTTAAATTCTTCTGAATCAGCATTATATCCAAACTGATTTCTCTCTTTTGAATCGAGGATATAGTAATTTTCCTTGGATCTATTAGTCTAAGCAGGAGACAATATGCCTTGATATTATTCATCATTCTTTGATTCAAATTATCGTTCCATCTCAATTGAAAAAGCAAATAACGTTTCAGGAAGAAATCTAGTTCTGCTTCCGTGTTGCTTTTGTATTGTTTTTTCTTTTTTCCTTCTTTTATGTCTGAGTTTCCATCATTTTCTTCAATAGGTTTTTGTTGTGAGAGAACAGATCCAAGATCTCCTTGTCTTGTGGTTTTCTTTTCTTCTTGATTTCCATCCTTTTTATTCGATGATATCAAAAAGCTTGCTTTTTCCTTTCCATTTTTCTTTTTATTTTCACTACTATTTTCATTTTTGTTCAAATTTAAAAGAAGTAATTTGCTTGGTATAAACCAAGGTTTCGTTTTATATACATTATAAAGTAACACAAATTCTGGAAAGAACCAAAGTTCGAGATCCAATAAGGAGCGCTTTACGATTTTTTCATTCATTCCCATCCAATCAAAAAAACTTTTGTCGGAGTTTGGTGGATTGATTTCTGGAATCGTAAGATAAAAAAGATTTTGTTTAGAAATTATTTGAGAATAATTAGTACCGATTTGAGCATTTTTATTCCTATTGGTAATGGTATGCGTCATGATCCAGGCCTCAACATCGACTTTTTGTTTAAGATCAAAGTTGATAATTTTCCAATCAAAATATTTTCTATCGGTCCCTTTTTCCATATATAAAATATCAACCTTTCTTAGATAGTTATTAATAGGGATGTTTCTAAACATATCAAAAAAGGTCTCTTTCGGCGAAATCTCTGGGTTCTTATTTGCTTGAAACAAAGATCTATAGCATTCCGTTTTATTTTCATAATTAATAAATTTATATGATAAAAGATCATATCTAGAGTATTTTTCAAAATTCTCTTTTTTATTAGATAATGAATCTACTTCAAATTGTTTTTTGAAATCAATTAATTGGTCTTTTTCATCTGAATGTCCTTTGCTTAATTTTTTCTTTTTATTTATACGACGCTGATAAACTGCATTTCGCCATTTTTCTGGTATTAATCTAGCCCATCTGATCTGAGATAAATCATATTGAAAATGTCTTCTTAACCAGTTTTTCCATTGATTCATTTCATAACTCGGAAGTTTCTTACCCACTAATTTCGAATGAACCATTCCTTGCGTTTCAAAAGAATCCTTTATTTCAGGTTTAAGAAAAAGGGGGGGTTCTTGATATTGAAGAACAGATCTTAATTTATACGAATTAGTAACTTGGATTTGTGATAATTTGTAAAATACATATGCTTGTGACACGTAAGATAAATCATAAAAAATATGTGAATTTGTTTTACTGTTACTAATTGATTTTTTTATAGTCGAAATAAACGAAATTTGATTTTTCGTTTTTTTCTTAATTCGTTCTTGTTCTTTTTCATTATTGTAAATGGATTTATCAATAATTTTTTTTGTTTTTTCAAGAAAAAGTTCTGTATTCATTCTGAGAATATTAATGATAGATAAAAAAATATCTGTGTATATTCTTTCAATGAAAAATTTAAAAAAAAGGGGGAATTTAGAGATTAATTGAGCATTGCTTCTTTTTAATATTTGCCACTTTTCGAATCTTTTAGCATTATAACTTGTTTTGTTAGTACTAAGATTATTTATTCTTGGAGTCACTTTTTTTTTCTCGTTTGTGATTCTTTCTATTTGATTTCGAATTGTACTTCTTCTATCAACCAGATCCTTCATTTTTTTTTCTGTCAATGAAGAATTTGTCCAACTTGGAGAGACAATTTGACTAAATGATTCGTGAATTATTTGATTGCTTATTGTGGAATCTTTTTCTTCTTTAATTTTGCTAGATTCATATACTACTTCTTTGAATCTAAATTTTAATAATAGAATTGGATTTACTCTTGAAAGTTCTTTTATTATTTTTTTTATAAAAATAACATTTTTAATAACCCATTTTATTATTTTTTTTGAAACTTTTCGAAGTAATTTTAGTTTTCCTTTGAAAACTATTAGAATCCTAAAATACTTCTTTTTAAATTTTTCCATTTTTTTTTCGAATTCCTTTAAAATGGGTTTAAAAAAAGAAGGTCGTTTTCGAGGCGAACCAAAGGGAAGGTCGGCTTCCATTCCCCAAACTGTTAAAAAACAAAAATCATCTTTTTCTTTTTTCTTTTTAATTAGATCTCCCTTAGAGGATCGTAGTTTCAATTTGTGCCAAGGTTTCAGACAAAAAGGAAATAAGATTTTGATCTGAATACCGTCTGTCAACCAATTTTTCGGAAATTCTGTTTCGGATAAGGGAACACCGTTATAAGTACATTTAACATGCATTTCTGTATTCCATTCCTGTAAATCCTCAGACCATTCGGGAGGTTGAAATAGGAATATACGTCCAATATTTTTCGCAATTATGAATGAAGGTAAAAAAATATATTTTCTAAAAAAAGATTGACTTAGTAACATGCAACCTCTTATTACTTGTGCAAATGGAATGGTATCCCAGGCCTCTGCTATCTCTATTCGCGCTTTTTCCTTTCTTTTGTTGTTCTCTTTTGTTGCATCTCTTTTTGTTTCCTCTTCTGTATACTCTACAATTTTGAATGCTTCCCCCTTCCCCGCCCAATTTTTCAAAATTGGTTTAATTAACCCGGAGATATCAAAAGAAAAAAGGGGCGATTTTTCTATTCTGTCCAAAAAAAGAGGGGAATGCACATTTGCTTGAAACAATTCTAAAATAATTATTTTACGCCTTTGAGCACGCATGGAACCTTTGATTATACCTCGACGAAAGTCTGATTGTTGTGAATAGCGCATCAAAGCCACTTCGTCTGTTTGATCGGGTGTATTAGCATCCGTAGTACTAGTATCAGTATTCTCCTTCTTAGAAGTAAAAATGACTACACGTTTGGCTTTTCTTGAACGAATTTGATGATCTACTGGTACCTCTTCTTGAAAGTCTCCTGATTGTTGTTCTAACTCGGTGATTAATTTGTATGACCATCGAGGGACTTTTTTACTGATTTCTTTTATTCTAATCGATTTTCGATTAATTTTTTGATCATTAACATCAGTTACAATTTTAGTTAATAAAGATTTCAAATATTTTTTTCCTCCTAAAGAAAGACCCTTCCAATTTAGATTGTAAGGTCCTGATTCTCTAAGAAGTTTACTTATGAAAGTGAAGAAATCCACAATTTCAATTTCTGTTGATAATTCTTTTTTATCCCATCTATTTATTTTGGACGCAAATTCTCGGTAATGAGTGTCCGGAAGAAGGATACCATGAATCCGATTTATCCCAAAATTCTTTATGAAATTTTTTATCAAAGTTTTTTTTATTGAAGGCGAAAGGTTTTTGTAGATTGTTTTCCGATATGATCCGTTCATTAAAGCATCATATTTTTTTGGTAA